ATCGATTAGTTATGTGTCAGGAACCAGATTTGAACTGGTGACACGAGGATTTTCAGTCCTCTGCTCTACCAACTGAGCTATCCCAACAATTTAGGAACAAAATTTGAACCGGTGACACAAGGATTTTCAAGCCTCTGCTCTACACAAATGAGCTATTCCCTAATTTTTTCGATTTTCAAAAAGAAGACTTTCTTTGTGAATGTAAGGAAAATGAGATGAGCTGTGAATAATTCACTTGGGGTCTATTTGTGAAAGAGTAAAATGAATAAGAAAGATATTGAATTTTCTTTGAACCACTTATAAAAAAAATAGAATTATAGTAAAGAAGTAAAACGGGCTTTTTACTGGGGATAGAGGGACTTGAACCCTCACGATTTCTAAAGTCGACGGATTTTCCTCTTACTATAAATTTCATTGTTGTCGGTATTGACATGTAGAATGGGACTCTCTCTTTATTCTCGTCCGATTAATCATTTTTTGTTATAGAAGAATTTGAGTTACCAACGCAACGTAGTCAACTCCATTCGTTAGAACAGCTTCCATTGAGTCTCTGCACCTATCCCTTTTTATTCTATTTTTTAAAACCTTGTTTTTCAAAAAATAAAGATTTGGCTCAGGATTGCCCATTTTTAGTTCCAGGGTTTCTCTGAATTTGGAAGTTTTCACTTAGCAGGTTTCCATACTAAGGCTCAATCCAATCAAGTCCGTAGCGTCTACCAATTTCGCCATATCCCCCCTTTAGACAAGGATCCAGTTGTAATTTTACCCAACTTTTTCATTTATCTTGGAACCATTGAGTTCATTATATAATGATTCCTATATTAAAAAATTGTGTATGCCTATTTTATTTTTTTGGCTATCCCCTCTCGTTCCACCTCTATTGTATGAATCATCTTTGTTTCAATCAGAAATGATTCTATCATTGATGTATCCACAATTCAATATAGAGAGGTATATACCACATATATATACGTCCCCCTCCCCCCCTTTTTTTTTAGAGTGTGCTTTGGAATACTGGAAGGGTCGATATTCTTCCTTATTGTTTTTTTGTCCTATCTTCATCCCTTTTCGAACGAAATCAGAGGAATGTCTGATTATAATTTTTATTGTTGTATCTTTGGACTGATCCGCTATAATATGAATCCTTATTTCTTATAACTATTCTCAAATCTAAAAAAGGAATTCCAATTTTTTGGTATTTTCAATATCTTATTATTAAAAATTAAAATAAAATAAAAATATAAAAAAAGAAATTTTTTATATTTTTATTATAGTTTATTATATAATGGAATGTAAAAAATATATATTAAATATATATATATATATTAAATTAAGATAAATAATGTAAATAAGATAAATAATGTAAATTCTAAATAGGCTAAAAAATAACAGTAATGTAAATGTATATCATCAATAATTATTATGTATAATAATAAAATTGAAATTAGTCAGATATTTTTTTTCTGTTACATTATTAGATCTGTTACATTATTAGAATAAAATTCTATTTAGTCATATTATTCTATTTATTTATTAAATATATTATTAATATTAATTTGCATATTAATTTTAATGAACTAGAATATATAATATATAGTTTATATTAAATATATAGTTCATACGAACTTTACAGCTAATAGCGGGGATCCGGTAGTCTCTTGAATTCCTATGCATTATTTCTGTTATGTGAGCCCGCTTAGCTCAGAGGTTAGAGCATCGCATTTGTAATGCGATGGTCATCGGTTCGAGTCCGATAGCCGGCTTTTTTCTCTATCGATTTTTCCATAATTGAGAATCTCTCCATTTCTACAAACGTTGAGTCACTAATCTATTATGTCGTGGTAATTCTAAAAAAAAGTTGATTAGATCCAATTAGATTTATATTTTATATATATATAATAAATCATAAAACAGAGCCTTAATCTTCTTTCTATATATATACAACAACAAATCTGGATATTAACACAATCCATTTCATTCTATATAGATTTCGCTTTGCTTTGTTTATTCTTTAGTTCAGTCTTAATTTCGATTTCTTCTGTAAAATGAATGAAATTTCAATAAAATAAAAAGGAGTTTTTACTTTATGTCTCGTTACCGAGGACCTCGTTTCAAAAAACTACGCCGTCTGGGGGCTTTACCGGGATTAACTAGTAAAAGACCTAGATCCGGAAGTGATCTTAAAAACCCATTGCGCTCCGGGAAAAGATCGCAATATCGTATTCGTTTAGAAGAAAAACAGAAATTGCGTTTTCATTATGGTCTGACAGAGCGACAATTACTTAGATATGTACATATCGCTGGAAAAGCCAAAGGGTCAACAGGCCAGGTTTTACTACAACTACTTGAGATGCGGTTGGATAATATACTTTTTCGATTGGGTATGGCTTCGACCATTCCCGGAGCCAGGCAATTAGTTAACCATAGACATATTTTAGTTAATGGTCATATAGTGGATATACCAAGTTATCGTTGCAAACCCCGAGATATTATTACTACGAAGGATAAACAAAGATCAAAAGCTCTGATTCAAAATTATATTGCTTCATCTCCTCAGGAAGGAGTGCCAAACCATTTGACTATTGATTCATTCCAATATAAAGGCTTAGTAAATCAAATAATAGATAATAAATGGATCGGTTTAAAAATAAATGAGTTATTAGTCGTAGAATATTATTCTCGTCAGACTTGAACCTAACGAACATAACAAGAAAAGGGGTTTAGACAATTCCGTCCCTTTTTCGACGAAGGAAATAGATCTAAGGGCCTTAATCCGTATTTTGTTATTCACGTATTACAAATTGATACGCAGTAGAATTTTTTTTTTGCTCTTTCCACAAGATTTTTCTTTTACGTACCCATACCACAGTAATTAGGAATCATAATTTTTATCAAATAAAGCTGTTGGAATAATATAATGCGTTTTTATTTGATTTGATATATTGTAGTTGGTAACGATGGTGAATTAACAGAAACGGAAAGAGAGGGATTCGAACCCTCGGTAAACAAAAAGCCTACATAGCAGTTCCAGTGCTACGCCTTCAACCACTCGGCCATCTTTCCTATATAATCCTATTATTGACCAGAAACCGAGTGAATAGTGAATCCATAGGAAAAAAGTTTCTTTTCCAATTCCATATTTATAAACAACCTCTCTTATCATCCATCTACCCTATTATAAATTTATGAATCATACCATGAATTTTTCTATGACATTTCATTCAATTGTATAATCATTAGTCATCCTTTTACTTTTTGGGTCATAACCAAATCTAAATTTATTGAGTTATTAGATTCGAGTTATAAGAATCCATAGTAAAATAAAGTCCTTGGTTATCTAACTTAGATGAAATAGTAATAGTTCCGTGCATTTGTATACTACAAAATTGATATTTTATAAAATTCAATCTGATTCAAAAGTCTCCCATCTTTCTTTGTCAAAAAAAGGTAAAATTTGAACAGAAGGTACACAAGAATGTTTTTGTTTTTATGTTATTTTGTACTCTACAATTCCTTTTTGTGGGATCATTTTCCCCGAGAGGGTAGTGAGAAGAATTATAGAATGGATTACTAATTATGCCTAGATCTCGGATAAATGGAAATTTTATTGATAAGACCTCCTCAATTATAGCTAATATTTTATTACGAATAATTCCGACAACTTCAGGAGAAAAAAAAGCATTTACCTATTATAGAGATGGTGTGATTTGATTTTTTGTTCTTATTTTTTTAGCCCTCAACGAAGTCTTACGAGAAAAAGACGCAGTTCGGAATATAAGGAACCAAATTATTGAAATAAAGTTACGTTTAGTGAAGGTAAAGTTTGGAGATAGAACAATTCCTTCTGTCGTGTATCCTCGATTGATCCAGCCTCAGATATCTTTATTGTCGATTTTAGTATTAAACGAAAGGTTATACCTATAGGTTCTGTATTGCAGGTCAATCCTACTCCACTAGTACCAATAGGCGGCATAGGGGAAGAAGCACTACACTAGGAATCAACAACACAAAAACTTTGGTAAACATTACCCTTTTCCTTATCGGTATCGGGGCTAACAAGAATGGTTGGGACAACAAACATCCATCTCGTTCGTACTTTGGATACTCGTATAACCATCAAAGATTGTTGAAGTGACTAATTCCTGGAAATAGTAAGCGTTGAGGACAAAGAAATCGTTGGAGTTACCATTTCTATCTAGTACTAATATGATAGGTCTTAAAAAACCTCTTGCGGGAAGGCTAGCTAGAGATTTCTTGTAAAAATACCAGCTCCTGTCAGTTCAGTTCATAATGAGAATAGTGAAATTTAGATTCCATGACTTATTCCCCTTATTACTATGCACAGAAGGGAGGAGCCGTATGAGATGAAAATCTCACGTACGGTTCTGGAGCGGAGATTTTTTGAATAAAATAAATGAACGACCGTAACGGATGTCAGCTCAATCCGAAGGAAATTATGCAGAAGCTTTACAGAATTATTATGAAGCTACGCGATCAGAAATTGATCCCTATGATCGAAGTTATATACTTTATAATATAGGCCTTATACACACAAGCAACGGGGAGCATACAAAGGCTTTGGAATACTATTTCCGGGCATTAGAACGAAACCCATTCTTACCACAAGCTTTTAATAATATGGCCGTGATCTGTCATTACGTGCGACTATCTCCACTATAGAAAGAAAGAAAAAAGATAAAATTAACTAGTCAATACTAGAAAAAAAGGCTTTCTACATATGCATCGTTCAAAGCAACGATTTTTACCAGCTGTAGCAAGGAAAGAAACCTCATGATAACAAAAAAGGAAATAAATAGATATAGATAAAGCCTACATACTATATTCTATGGATAAAGAATCAAATTGATAAAAAAAGCATCGTAAAGATCAATTAGCGAGCTTTTGGGTCGATACAGTTAAAAACTGCTTACTTATGTCATGAAATGATATATAAAGTTAGGAATCAACTTATGTAATAGAGTCGATCCACTAAAGTATTG